AATTTAAATATTATAATAATGTAAATGAACACATTTTGGGCTAATAAATTTACTATCTGAGGTTTTCCTGTTTCCGGGGGGCTTACAGGGGTTGTTAGTGATCTCAGGAGTTTAGGGGGGTAGGGGGGTTTAACGAAAAAATTCAAAAAATTCGTGGGGTATTACTTGTAGATAAGTTTCGAGTAAAATAAATTATTTATGCTCTTGAAATCACTTATGCAATTTATTTATAAGATTATCTTTTTTACAGACATATATTTCTTATTGGTGAGCAGAAAATGAGTACCACCTTTATTATTATGATTCTTTACACTGTGAAATGTCTAATGAAATAGAGGAAAAAAAGAAAAACCCCCTACCCTCTGGAATAAACGCTCGGCTTGTTGAGTAATGAATTAAATGATTAACACTATTAACTTATGTAAGCGTTAATGAAAGTGTGAGGAGTAATATCAATTTATGGCCCTGAAGTAGGAACCAAATGCCAGGAATAATTCATTAAGTGTAACCCTCACAGTATCTTGTCCCTCACCTTCAATAAGAGTATGTATTAAGAAATCATTTGTTGGTCGGTTCTTACTGTGCAGTCTATTTGATTTTAATATAAATGTTGAATAAAGATATATGTACTAGAGTGCATATATGTACTAGAGTGCATATATGTACTAGAGTGCATATATGTACTAGAGTGCATATATGTACTAGAGTGCATATATGTACTAGAGTGCATATATGTACTAGAGTGCATATATGTACTAGAGTGCATATATGTACTAGAGTGCATATATGTACTAGAGTGCATATATGTACTAGAGTGCATATATGTACTAGAGTGCATATAATGATGTTTCAAAGAGTAGTTTAGTTTAGAATCCTAGCTTTGGGAGTTAGAGGTGGGAGTTAAAATCTCCTCTCTTTGAGTACTAGGGGGGATTTTAACCTCCGACATCCGGTTTACAAGACTGGCGTTCTAGGCTCTGAACTACTAGTACACTGCCATTCGAGGGCTTTATTCTCTACTCAGCCCGCCGCTGGTATCAGAAATAGGAAGAGTGAAAAGTACAAGAGGGACGCAATTTGGCCAATAATGACGAACGGGTGTTCTACAGGCATACCTCCAATTCAGGTCAGAATAATTACATCGGCGATTAAAGTTCAAAATAGGAATTGGGTTAAAGGACGGAAGGTTAGGGCTCGTTGTTTAGAGGTGTGTAGGATTGGGACTAGCATAAGAACTAGGATTGAGGCCAGGAGGGCTAGGACTCCGCCCAGTTTATTTGGAATCGATCGGAGGATGGCGTACGCGAATAAGAAGTACCATTCGGGTTTGATGTGGGGAGGGGTGACAAGGGGGTTGGCTGGGGTGAAGTTGTCTGGGTCTCCTAGTAGGTTTGGTGTAAATAGGGCTAATGATGTAAGTGCAATAAGTAGGGCTGCAAATCCTAAGAGGTCTTTGTATGAGAAGTATGGGTGGAAGGAGATTTTGTCTGCATCGGAGTTGAGTCCAAGGGGGTTGTTTGAGCCTGTTTCATGGAGGAACAGAAGGTGGAGGAGGGTGGCGGCTGCAATTACAAAGGGAAATAAGAAGTGGAATGCCCACAAGCGGGTAAGGGTGGCGTTGTCTACGGAGAAGCCCCCTCAGATTCATTGAACTAAATTGTTCCCAACATAGGGGACGGCAGATAGGAGGTTAGTAATGACGGTGGCCCCTCAAAAAGATATTTGTCCTCAGGGGAGGACATAACCCACGAAGGCTGTCATCATTACTAGGAGCAGAAGAATAACCCCAATGTTTCAGGTTTCTTTGTAAAGATAGGAGCCGTAATAGAGGCCTCGTCCAATGTGAGCGTAGATACAGATGAAGAAGAAGGAGGCCCCGTTGGCATGTATATTGCGGATAAGTCAACCGTAGTTCACGTCTCGACAGATATGGGCAACGGATGAAAAGGCTGTGGCGATATCGGATGTATAGTGTATGGCTAGGAATAGGCCTGTAAGAATCTGGGAAATAAGGCAGAGTCCGAGGAGTGAGCCAAAGTTTCACCAGACCGAAATGTTGGAGGGGGCTGGGAGATCTACCAGTGCGTCGTTTGCGATTTTTAGAAGGGGGTGCGTTTTGCGAAGGCTAGCCATTCACAGGGTTTCTGTAGTTGAATAACAACGGTGGTTTTTCAAGCCATAGGTCCTGGTTAGATTCCTGGCGGAAACCATGTGCTTTGTTATCATTTGCTTTTTGATTTGTTGAATTGTGGGGGCGATTGCGGTCGCTTCTAACCCCTCTCCTTTTTTTGGTGCCCTGGGGTTGGTAATAGTGGCGGGGGTAGGATGTGGGGTGCTTGTAGAATATGGAAGCCCTTTTTTGGCTTTAATTCTTTTTTTAATTTATCTGGGGGGGATGCTGGTTGTGTTTGCGTATTCTGCGGCTTTGGCTGCGGAGCCTTATCCTGAGTCTTGATTGAATCCAGGGGTTGTGTCTTATGTAAGTTGTTATGCAGCTGTTGTAGTATGGGTGTCGAGTAAATTCTGGTCTGAGTGGAGTGATGCTTTTTCTGGGCCGGCTGATGAGTGAGGACCCTTTTGTGTTTTTCGTGCTGATAGTGGGGGAGTAGCGGTAATATATTCAGAAGGGGGGTGAATGTTGGTTGTTGGGGCAGGAGTTCTTCTTTTGACTTTGTTTGTAGTGTTAGAGTTAACTCGAGGGTTAAGTCGGCGAACTCTTCTGGCTGTTTAAATAAAGAAAATTAGTGATGTGAATATTAGGGTAATGAGGAATAGGATAAGGTAAGTTTTTACTAGGCCTCGTTGAGCATTGCTTGTTGAGGTAACAAGGGGGGTGTTAAGTTTGGCTGCGGCTTTGGGGCCTGTTTTTTCTAGTCAAGTTTGGTCGATTATTTGGCTGGCGATGGATTGGCCTAGTGCTAGGCTTATTGTGGGGGGAAATCGGTGCATAACCATGGGGAAAAATCCTAATAGGTTTGAGAAGCGGTGTGCAGGAAGATAGGGGGTGGGTTTAAATTGTTTGCTTGTTAGGGATGCAAGTTCTAGGGCAATAAGTAGTCCTAGAATTGTTACGGTTAAGGCGGCTAGTTTTAGTATAGGGGGTATTGACATTACTGGTGTTTTTAATGGGAGAAGGTTGGAAGTGAGTAAGAGGCCGGCAACAATGCTTCCCCAAGCTAGTCGTTTAATGGGGTTTAGGACTGCAGGGTTATTTTCGTTGATGGGGGAGAGTGCATTAAATCGGGGGTGTCCTATTGAAACGAAGTAAATAACACGTAGGCTATAAATAGCTGTGAAGGAGGTGGCTAGGAGAGTCAAGGTAAGGGCTCAGGCGTTTAGGTGGGATGTGTTAAGGGCTTCAATGATAGCATCTTTAGAGAAGAAGCCCGCTAGGAAGGGGGTGCCAGTGAGGGCTAGGCTTCCAATGGTAAGACAAGTAGAGGTAAAGGGGGCAAGACGGTGCATGCCCCCTATTTTTCGGATGTCTTGTTCGTCGTTGAGGCTATGAATAATAGAGCCGGAACATAGGAAGAGCATTGCTTTGAAGAAAGCATGGGTGCAGATGTGGAGGAATGCTAGTTGGGGTTGATTTAGGCCAATTGTTACTATTATCAAACCTAGTTGACTGGATGTTGAGAAGGCAACAATTTTTTTGATGTCGTTTTGGGTTAGAGCGCAGGTAGCTGTGAATAGTGTGGTTAGGGCACCAAGGCATAGGCAGGTAGTGAGGGCAGTTGGGTTATTTTCTAAGAGGGGGCTTATTCGTACTAAGAGAAAGATACCTGCAACAACCATAGTGCTGGAGTGGAGTAAGGCAGATACCGGCGTAGGGCCTTCTATGGCAGAGGGAAGTCACGGGTGTAATCCGAATTGGGCAGATTTACCTGTGGCGGCCACGATTAGTCCAAGAAGTGGGTAGGTGAGGTCGAAATCTTTAGCTGTTGTAAAAATTTGTTGTAATTCTCAGGAGTTAAGGTGGGATACTATTCATGCCATTGCAAAGATTAGCCCAATGTCCCCCACTCGGTTGTAAATTACTGCCTGTAGGGCTGCGGTGTTTGCGTCTGCTCGGCCATGTCATCAACCAATGAGGAGAAAGGACATAATTCCGACCCCTTCTCAGCCGATAAAGAGTTGGAAGAGGTTGTTTGCTGTAACTAAAATAATTATTGCGATTAGGAAAATTAGGAGGTATTTAAAAAATCGGTTTATATTGGGGTCAGCATGTATATATCAGGATGCAAATTCTAGAATTGATCATGTAACATATAGGGCGATGGGTGTAAAAACAATGGAGTAGTAGTCGAATTTTAGGCTGATATTCACGTCGAAAGTTGAGGTATTTATTCAGTTTCATGAGGTAACAATGGCTTCTGTCCCTTCGTTAAGGAACAAGAAGAGGGGGAGAAGGCTGACAAAGAAGGCTAGTTTTACTGCTGTTTTTACATGTGTGAGGGCTCAGTTTTCCTTTCGAGGGAGGGGGCTAAAAGTTGTTAGGACAGGGAAAATTAGTAAAGAGAAAATAATGATCAGGCTTGAGGTTATGATGACGGAAGGGGTGTGCATAGCTACTACTTGGAGTTGCACCAAGAGTTTTTGGTTCCTAAGACCAACGGATGAACTATTATCCTTTAGGAGCTGAAGCTTACGGGGATAGCCCCGGAGTTCAACCGAGGTAATGAAGTTTAGCAGTATTCATCTGTCAAGCGAACCTCCCCCGGTGGATAAGGGGGTTTTAACCCCTGTCTTTAGAATCACAATCTAATGTTTTTATTAAAACTATATCTACAGCTGGTTCAACCTCAAATTAACTCGGGCTTGAGAACGAGGAGGAGTAGGGGTAAGAGGTGGAGGGTCATTAGCAGGTGTTCTCGTGAGTGGGAGGGGTCGAGACCAATAATGTGTGAGGGGAGGGGCCCTCGTTGAGTTATTAGGAATATGTATAGGGTGTAGCTTGCAGTAATGAGAGTGCCCCCTCCTGTTAATACAAGTGTTCATCATGATCAGTTGAATAGAGAAGTAATAATTATAAGTTCACCTATCAGATTAGGTAGCGGGGGAAGTGCAAGGTTAGCAAGGCTGGCAATAAATCATCAGGCTGTTATTAGGGGCAAGATAATTTGTAGGCCACGTGCTAGGAGTATAGTTCGGCTGTGTGTGCGTTCGTAGTTTGTGTTAGCTAAGCAGAATAGGGCGGAGGATGTTAATCCGTGGGCGATTATAAGAATTAGGGCTCCTGTAAACCCTCAAGGGGTTTGAATTAGGATACCTCCTACTACTAAACCCATGTGGCTTACTGAGGAGTATGCAATTAGAGACTTAAGGTCAGTCTGGCGAAGGCAGATTGAGCCTGTTATGATAACGCCCCATAATGCGAAGATAAGAAAGGGGTAGCTTAGTTCTTTGGTAAGGGGGTCCAGTATAATAATTATTCGCATTATTCCGTAGCCCCCTAGTTTTAACAGAACTGCGGCAAGAACTATTGATCCTGCAACGGGTGCTTCAACGTGTGCTTTTGGGAGTCAAAGGTGTACCCCATATAGTGGTATTTTAACAAGAAATGCTAGTAGACAGCCTACTCATCAAAGCTTGTCGGCATTAGATGATAGATGAAGGGGGTGTGAGAATGGTAGGGTAAGTAAAGAGAGTGTTCCAGTATAGTTTTGTAGAAGTAGAAGAGCAATAAGTAGGGGAAGGGAGCCTGCTAGGGTATAAAACAAAAAATAGACTCCTGCGTTAAGACGCTCCGTCTGATTTCCCCACCGAGTAATAAGGATAAGGGTTGGAATAAGGGTGGCTTCAAACATTACGTAGAACATGATTACTTCGGTTGCGCCAAAGGCTAAAATGAGGAAAATTTGAAGAGATGTTAGTAGTGTAATATACATACGTTGGCGATTGATTGGTTCTGTTGTTATGTGGCTTTGGCTTGCTAGAATTATTAGGGGAAGGAGTCAGCATGTAAGGACTAATAGAGGGGTAGATAAGGGGTCTGTAGCTATGAAGAGGTTAAGGGTAGATCAGCCTGTTTCTATTGCACTTTTTAGTCACGAAAGGCTAATTAGTGCAATTAGTATGCTGTGGGTAAGGGTTGTGGGTCAGAGTCATTTGGTTGGGGCCAGTCAGGCTGTTGGGACAAGCATTAGGGTTGGGATAAGGATTTTTAACATTGTAAGAGGTTGAGGTTTTGGAGGTGATCGGTTCCATGAGTGCGGGCTGTTGCTACCAGTAGGGCGAGTCCTGCACTTGCCTCACAGGCTGAAAAAGCCAGTAATAGTATGGGGGCTGCACATAAGCTTGTGGAGCCCAACTGTACAGTTCAGAGGGAGAGGGCAATGAAGAGGGAGAGTATTATTCCTTCTAAACATAGGAGAGCAGAGAGAAGGTGGGTTCGGTGGAATGCTAGGCCTGTTAGGCCTAAAATAAAAGCGGATGAAAAAGCAAAGTGCAGAGGAGTCATTAGGCGATTATGGACTTTAACCATAAGTGTTTGAGCCGAAATCAAATGTTTTTCTTAGACTAACCGCCTACTCGGCTCAATCTAACCCTCCTTGAAGTCACTCATAAATAAGACCTAGGGTGAGGAGAGCTAAAACGATGGAGGCTCATAGGAATGTGAGTGTGGGGGATGTTAGTTGATCTCCTCAGGGGAGTGGTAGGAGGAGGGCAATTTCTAAATCAAACAGGAGGAATAAGATGGCGACTAGGAAGAATCGGAGGGAGAATGGAAGTCGGGCTGTTCCTAAGGGGTCAAAGCCGCATTCGTAGGGTGATAGCTTTTCATGGTCCGGGTTCATTGAGGGGAGTCAAAAGGATAAAATAGCCAGAGCGACCGATAGGGTGAGGGCAATAGTGATGACAGTTGAGACTAAATTCATTATCTTTCCTTGGATTTTAACCAAGACCGGGTGATTGGAAGTCACTTATACTAATTTTAATACTAGAAAGATTATGAACCTCATCAGTAGATAGAGATATACAAGAAAAGTCAGACAACGTCTACGAAGTGTCAGTATCAAGCGGCTGCCTCGAATCCGAAGTGGTGTTCAGATGTAAAGTGGTATTGGATTTGTCGTAGTAGGCATACGGCTAAGAAGGTGGAGCCAATAATGACATGTAATCCGTGGAAACCAGTAGCTACGAAGAAGGTAGAGCCATAAACGCCATCTGCAATTGTAAAGGGGGCTTCGTAGTACTCTGTAGCTTGCAGGAATGTAAAGTAGAAGCCTAGAAGGATTGTTAGGGTGAGTGACTGAATGGCTTGTTTTCGTTCTCCTTCTATAATGCTATGATGGGCCCAGGTTACTGTAACTCCGGATGCAAGTAGTACGGCTGTGTTAAGTAGGGGGACTTCAAAGGGGTCCAGGGTGGTAATGCCTGTGGGGGGTCAGCAGCCCCCTAGTTCAGGGGTAGGGGCTAGACTTGAGTGGTAAAAGGCCCAGAAGAAGCCTAGAAAGAAGAAGACTTCTGATGTAATGAAGAGAATTATGCCGTATCGAAGTCCTTTTTGTACGGGGGGTGTATGGTGGCCTTGGAATGTGCCTTCTCGTACAATATCTCGTCATCATTGGTATATTGTTAGGAGAAGTAAAATTGTACCTAAAACAATAAGTGTCGTAGAGTGGAAGTGGAATCAAATTACAAGTCCTGATGTTATTAATAAGGCAGCAACTGCGCCTGTCAGGGGTCAAGGGCTGGGGTCAACTATGTGGTATGCATGTGCTTGATGTGCCATTAAATGTTCTCTTGTAAGTAGAGTGTTAGTAGTAATACAAATACATAGGCTTGAATTATTGCTACGGCAATCTCTAGCAGTGTTAAAAGAACTAGGACAGTTGCTGTGAGGATAGCTACTGTGGGTAAAAGTGGTAGAAGCACAAGGGCAGCTGTTGAGATTAGTTGAATAAGCAGGTGACCAGCTGTTAGGTTAGCGGTTAGTCGTACACCCAGGGCCAGGGGCCGGATGAATAGGCTAATTGTTTCGATAATAATTAGTATTGGGATTAGGAGACTAGGGGTTCCTTCTGGTAGAAGGTGTCCTAGAGCATGATTTGGTTGGTTTCGCATTCCAATAATGACAGTTGCCAATCAAAGGGGGACGGCGAAGCCTAGGTTAAGGGATAGTTGGGCAGTTGGGGTAAAAGTGTAAGGCAAAAGCCCAAGTATATTTAACGAGATTAAAAAGAGTATTAGGGAGGCCAAGATGGTGGCTCATGTATGTCCGCTTACATTTAAAGGTAGTAGTAGTTGATGGATGAAGCGGTTAATGAATGCGCTTTGTAGTGTTAAGAGCCGGTTATTTAACCACCGGGTTGTGGTTGTGGGGTACAGAATAGAGGGGAATGTTAGTGCCAGTGCAATTAGAGGGATTCCTAAATATGTTGTGCTTATAAACTGATCGAAAAAACTTACACTCATGGTCAATTTCAGGAGATTTTCTCTGGCTTTCGAGGCTTGAGGGACATAGGCTCATAAGGGAAAACGTGGGCTATCACTTTTTTTGGGAAGAAGCCTAAAAAAACTACTCAGGCAAAGAGTAGTGTACCGAATCAGGGGAGTGGGAGAAGCTGGGGCATGTCGCTGAGGGTGGTCGGTAGTCACCAATCTCTAGCTTAAAAGGCTAGTGCTACTCCTTATTTAGCTTCTCAGCGAGGCGTCCTGAAGTATAAGTGATGGTCAGTTTTCAAAGTGTTCTAGAGGAACAACTTCAACTACAATTGGTATAAAGCTATGGTTTGCACCACAGATTTCTGAGCATTGACCATAGAATACTCCTGGTCGGGATGTGACAAAGGCTGTTTGATTAAGACGGCCTGGGACGGCGTCTATTTTAATACCAAGGGCTGGTACTGCTCATGAATGAAGGGCGTCTTCGGCAGAGACTAGTACTCGAACGGGGGAGTCCAGGGGAACAACTATTCGATGGTCGGCTTCTAGTAGGCGGAATTGGCCGGGGGTTAGGTCTTGTGTGGGAATTATGTATGAGTCGAATCCAAGGTCTTCGTAGTCGGTGTACTCGTAGCTTCAGTATCATTGGTGGCCTATGGCTTTAACTGTAATGTGGGGGTCATTAATTTCGTCTATTAGGTAAAGGATTCGGAGAGAGGGCAGTGCGATTAAAATAAGGATTACTGCTGGGAGAATCGTTCAAATAATTTCAATTTCTTGGGAATCTAAAATATATTTATTGGTTAGCTTAGTGGAAACTATGGCCACAATAATGTAAAGAACTAGTGTGCTGATAAGAAAGACGATTATCAAGGCATGATCGTGGAAGTGTAGGAGTTCTTCTATTACTGGTGAAGCTGCATCTTGTAAACCTAGTTGTGTGGGATGTGCCATTAATAATTTAAGACACGCGGGAGTTAAACCCGCGACTATGCCTTGACGAGGCAGCGTAATATTCGGCTCTACTAGTGTCTTAAAAAGAAAGTGACAGAACGGCTATGTGGTTGGCTTGAAACCATCATATGGGGGTTCAACTCCTCCCTTTCTCGTTTAGTTTGATTGAACTTGAACAAATGCGGGCTCTTCGAATGTGTGGTATGGAGGAGGGCAGCCATGTAGTCATTCTACATTGGTTGCGGTTAGTTCTACTGCTAGAACTTCACGTTTAGCGGCGAATGCTTCTCAGATGATGAACAGGAACATAATTACTGCCACAAGTGAGATTAAAGAGCCAATAGAAGAAACAGTGTTTCACAGGGTGTAAGCATCCGGGTAGTCTGAGTATCGACGGGGCATTCCAGCTAATCCCAGGAAGTGTTGAGGGAAGAAGGTGAGGTTTACTCCTACAAACATAATGCTAAAGTGGATTTTTGTTCAAGTACTGTGCAGGGTGTAGCCCGTAAATAGGGGGAATCAGTGTACAAAGGCAGCTACGATGGCGAACACGGCCCCCATTGAGAGTACATAGTGGAAGTGGGCAACTACATAGTATGTATCGTGCAGGACAATGTCTAGTGAGGAGTTAGCTAGAACAATCCCTGTCAGTCCTCCTACTGTAAAAAGGAAAATAAACCCAAGTGCTCATAGAAGGGGGGTCTCTCACTTAATAGACCCTCCATGGAGTGTAGCTAGTCAGCTGAAGACTTTAACGCCAGTGGGAATTGCGATAATTATAGTAGCTGATGTAAAATAAGCCCGTGTGTCTACGTCTATCCCGACTGTAAACATATGGTGTGCTCACACAATAAATCCTAGCAGTCCAATTGCCATTATAGCTCATACTATTCCTATGTAACCGAATGGTTCTTTTTTTCCGGAGTAGTATGCAACGATGTGGGAGATCATTCCGAAACCGGGGAGAATAAGAATGTAGACCTCTGGATGGCCGAAGAATCAGAATAAATGCTGGTAAAGAATTGGGTCTCCCCCTCCGGCTGGGTCAAAGAAAGTGGTGTTGAGGTTACGATCAGTTAATAGCATTGTAATACCGGCGGCAAGAACAGGGAGGGAGAGGAGTAGAAGTACTGCCGTAATTAATACGGCTCATACAAATAGAGGTGTTTGATACTGAGAAATAGCAGGGGGTTTCATATTGATAATGGTAGTAATAAAATTAATAGCCCCTAAAATTGACGAGACCCCTGCTAAATGCGGGGAGAAAATAGTAAGGTCAACAGATGCACCTGCGTGAGCTAAGTTTCCAGCTAGGGGCGGGTAGACTGTTCAGCCAGTGCCGGCTCCAGCTTCTACCCCAGAAGAAGCAAGAAGAAGTAGGAAAGATGGGGGGAGAAGTCAGAAGCTTATATTATTCATTCGAGGAAATGCTATGTCTGGGGCACCAATTATTAGTGGAATGAGTCAGTTTCCAAAGCCACCAATCATAATTGGTATTACTATAAAGAAAATTATTACGAAAGCGTGTGCTGTAACAATTACGTTATAGATCTGATCGTCGCCTAGTAGGGCTCCCGGCTGGCCTAGCTCAGCTCGAATTAGCAGGCTAAGGGCTGTTCCTACTATACCGGCTCAGGCACCGAACACAAGATAAAGGGTGCCAATGTCTTTGTGATTAGTCGAGAAAAATCAACGTGTGATGGCCACAGGTAGGATGGCTGAGTGTTTAAGCGGTGGATTGTAGCCCCATAGACAGAGGTTTAAGTCCTCTTCTTACCAAGTCTCGAGGTGTTTTACATATTAGATTGCAAATCTAAAGAAGCAAACTAGACGTTTGCCGGGGCTTTCCCCCGCCTATCAAGTTGTTTAATTAGGCGGGGGAAAGTTAGATGGATGCTCGCTGGTTTGAGCGCTTAGCTGTTAACTAAGAGTTTGCAGGATCGAAGCCTGCCTATCTAGAAGGCTTTAGCTTAATTAAAGTGTCTGTTTTGCATATAGAAGATGTGGGTTAGTGTCCTGCAAGTCTTATCAGGGGCTGGGAGATTTTCACTCCCGCTTAGGGCTTTGAAGGCCCTTGGTCTAATGCTATCCTAAGTCCCTTACAGTGTTAGTAGTGCAAGCATGGTGGGAGCAAGCGGAAGTAAGGAGATTGTTGCTAGGGTTAAAGTAGCGAGGGGGAGTGTTAGTTGTAGGGACGGGAGGCGTCATGGGGCTGTACCTGTTACGTTATTAGGGGATATGGTGAGTGTTATAGCGTATGTTAATCGTAAATAGAAATATAGGCTTAGTAGAGCAGTTAGTGCTGCTAGTGTGGCAATGGGTGCGAGGGCTTGTTTAGTTAATTCTTGGAGAATGAGTCATTTTGGCATGAAACCTGTTAATGGTGGGAGGCCTCCTAGTGATAGTAAAATAAGGGGGGCAAGGGTTGTTAGTGCGGGGGTTTTCGCTCAAGAGGTGGCGAGTATATTGATGCTTGTGGATTTGTTTAGTTTAAATACGAGGAATGTTGAGGATGTTATGATTAGGTATGTGAGTAGGGCTAGGAGGGTCAAGGTGGGTGAGAATTGAAGGATTAGAATTATTCAGCCTAGGTGAGCTGTAGAGGAGTATGCTAGGACTTTTCGGAGTTGTGTTTGATTAAGCCCTCCTCATCCCCCAACAAGGGTTGAGATAACACCTAGTATAATTAAGACTGAAGGGTTGGTGGGTTGGATTTGAAGAAGTAGTGCAAAGGGGGCCAGTTTTTGTCAGGTCGATAAAATGAGACCTGTAGTTAGGTCTAACCCTTGGAGTACTTCTGGCAGTCATGTGTGTAGGGGGGCGAGACCAACTTTTAGGGAGAGGGCAAGAATAGCTAGAGTGGTTGTGAGGGGGTGAGATATCTGTAGGATATCTCATTGACCTGTTAATCATGCATTAGTAGTACTGGCAAATAGTAGAGTAGCTGCTCCAGTTGCTTGGGTGAGGAAGTATTTTGTGGTAGCTTCAACTGCTCGGGGGTGATGCTGCTGGGCTATGAGTGGAAGGATGGCCGGGGTATTTATTTCTAGGCCTATTCAGGCGAGTAATCAGTGGGAGCTTATGAATGTAATTGTGGTTCCTAGCCCGAGGCTAAATAATAGGGCGGTTAAGATGTATGGATTCATTAGCAAAGGCAGGGCTTTAACCTACATGTTTGGGGTATGGGCCCAAAAGCTTGAATTAGCTGACCTTACTTAGGAAGTGGTGTAATGGAAGCACTAAGAGTTTTGATCTCTTTAGATAGGGTTCGAGTCCCTTCTTTCTAAGGAGCTGGAGGGGTTTTAACCCTCATGGTTCACTCTATCAAAGTGGCCCTTTGCTTCAGGCACAGTTCCGTGGTTAGAGTTGAGGGGGAAGTCCGGCGAATGCAATAGGGAGCGCAAGGTGTCAGATAACTAAGGCTAGTGTAAGTGGAAGGAAGTTTTTTCAGATTAAGTGCATTAGTTGGTCATATCGAAATCGTGGGTAGGAGGCTCGAACTCATAGAAAAAGTAGAGAAAGGAGGGCTGCTTTTGTCATTAGATTTAGGGCTGTTAGTTCTGGGAGGGTAGGAATGTGGGAGGATCCTAGGAAAAGGGTGGCAGAGAGGGTATTTATGAGAAGAATGTTTGCGTATTCTGCTAGGAAAAATAGGGCAAAGGGGCCACCTGCATATTCTACGTTGAAGCCTGAAACTAGTTCTGATTCACCTTCGGTTAAATCGAAGGGTGCTCGGTTGGTTTCTGCTAGGGTGGAGATGTATCATATTGCAGCTAGAGGTCAGGTTGGTAATAGAAGTCAGATAGCTTCTTGGGCTGTGTTGAAGGTTTGCAGGGTGAAACCTCCTGTAAAGATAATTGCATTTAGGAGGATTAGTCCTAGGCTGACTTCGTAGGAAATAGTTTGTGCTACGGCTCGTAGGGCCCCGATGAGGGCATATTTTGAATTTGATGCTCAGCCTGAGCCTAGAATAGAGTATACTGCTAGACTGGATAGTGCTAGAATAAAAAGAATACCTAGGTTTAAATCGAGGATAGGGTATGGTATGGGGAGGGGGGCTCATAAGGTAAGGGCAAGAGTAAGGGCTAATATTGGAGCGAGGAGGAAGAGGATTGGGGAGGCAGTTGATGGGCGAATAGGTTCTTTGGTAAACAGTTTTACTCCGTCGGCGATCGGTTGTAAGAGGCCGTAGGGCCCAACGATATTAGGGCCCTTTCGAAATTGTATATAGCCTAGGACTTTTCGTTCAACTAGTGTAAGGAAGGCAACAGCCAGTAGTACTGGAACGATGTAGGCTAAAGGGTTAATAATATGTGTGAAAAGCGTTGAGATCATGGTTGAAGAGAGGATTTGAACCTCTGTACAAAGGGCTTAGGCCTTTTGCAATGTGACCGGGCTCTGCCACTCCAACATGTCGTTTTCTCAGACAAAGGGACGACGCCCCCTTGCCTGATTAAGATGTTTTCATTAGGTGGGGGTGAGGCATGCCTTGGACATGGGCCCCCTCTTTTCGGTCCTTTCGTACTAGAAAAGATCATATCATAGATAGAAACCGACCTGGATTACTCCGGTCTGAACTCAGATCACGTAGGACTTTAATCGTTGAACAAACGAACCCTTAATAGCGGCTGCACCATTAGGATGTCCTGATCCAACATCGAGGTCGTAAACCTCCTCGTCGATATGGACTCTAAGAGGAGATTGCGCTGTTATCCCTAGAGTAACTTGGTTCATTGATCGGCATTGCCGGATCTTATTGGTCAGATGTTCTGTTAATTAGAGCTGTCGCTCTTGGTTGTGAATGTTGTACATTCGGTCCTTGCGGGGGTTTTTTATTTCCCCGCGGTCGCCCCAACCAAAGACATTAGGGCAGGGTTCAGTTGGTTTATGTCCTGTTGTTGGGGATGTTGATAATGATCTGCTTTAGTGTCTAAAGCTTCATAGGGTCTTCTCGTCTTATGTATTTATCCCCGCTTCTGCACGGGGAGATCAATTTCATTGACTTGAAAGAGGAGACAGTCAAGCCCTCGTTATGCCATTCATACAGGTCCCCATTTAAAAGACAAGTGATTGCGCTACCTTCGCACGGTCAAAATACCGCGGCCGTTAAACATATAGTCACAGGGCAGGCGGGACCTCTTATACTTTCGGTTTAGCAAGAGGCGATGTTTTTGGTAAACAGGCGAGGCCGAGTGTGTTTGCCGAGTTCCTTCTCTTTCTTTTAGTCTTTCCCTAAGAGCATGCCTGTGTAGGGGTAACGGTTATCTGTTTGGGTGTTTTTCTGGTTGTTTTATCTGTGGTTCAGTTCCCTCTATTATTGGGTCCGTTAAGGCTCGGTGGGTTGTCCGTTTCCGATTTACACATATGCAGGGAGAGAGCCATTAGGCTCTCTTATGTACTGATTTTAGCAGGATCACTCCCATGCAAGCATGGGATGGCCCAGTAGGATAAGGGGAGTAAGAATATGTGGTCGAAACTTGAGGCTTATAAAATAATGTGTTTGAGCTTTAACGCTTTTTAACGGGATGGCTGCTTTTAGGCCCACCCTAATGTACTGCCTTAGTTAAGTATGATCTTTATCCTCCTATAAAAGTTGTATCTTGTTTCTAAGGGGCTGTACCCCCTTTGACTAACTCTCTCGGTTTCTTATGATTATCTGTTGAAACAGAAGGGGTTGGAGAAGAAAGAAGCCGGGAGGCTGAACTCCTATCCAGTTCTTGGGCAACCAGCTATTACTAAGTTCGGTAGGTCTATCACCTCTACTCGAAGGTCTTCCCACTCTTTTGCCACAGAGACGGGTTGGCCCTATTGATTAGGTTGCCTTGGAGTAGCTCACTAAGTTTCGGGTTATCAAACTAAAGTGCCCTTTGCTTGAGTTGCACTGGCTAAATCATGATGCAAAAGGTACGAGTTAAAATCTCTGCTTTTTTAGGCTTCACTTGTTTATTTCATTTAGTTTTTCAGCATTCCCTTGCGGTACTTTCTCTATCGCTCCGTTGTCCCTTTTCTGTCGCCCATACTAAGGGGGAAAAATGGTTTGTTTGTGTAGAATGTTAATGTCTTTGGGTTTAGTTAATATGTCTTGTTGTTCTTGGTTTTGGTCGGGCTAGCGGGTCAGTATCAAGGCAACTCGAATTGGACGAGTGCTTCCTCTGTGTAAAAGGGGTGTTCTACTTTGAACTATGCCTTGAGTTTTAGCCAAGTGCACCTTCCGGTACACTTACCATGTTACGACTTGCCTCCCCTTTGCTGTCGAAAGGTTTTGAGTTAAATTGAAAAAATACGCTCGGGGAGAGTGACGGGCGGTGTGTGCGCGCTTCAGGGCCGGTTTCAGCAGAACGCTCTACTTTCTGCTTACTGCTAAATCCTCCTTCTAGATACACGTTTCAGTGGTATTATCCGTAATTCACTGTAACAGGGAATGTAGCCCATTTCTTCCCTTTCCATACGCTACACCTCGACCTGACGTTTTAGGCTGTGCCAATTATGCTTACTAAAGGGCCTTCAAAGGGTAAGCTGACGACGGCGGTATATAGGCGGGGGGAACAAGAAAAGGTGAGGTTGAACGGGGGTTATCGGTTTTAGAACAGGCTCCTCTAGGGGGGTCTAAAGCACCGCCAAGTCCTTTGGGTTTTAAGCTACTGCTCGTAGTTCCCAGGCGGATAGCGATTGTATTAAACTATCAATGTTTAGGGCAAAGCATAATGGGGTATCTAATCCCAGTTTGTGCCTTAGCTTTCGTGGGGTCAGGTAAGGTAAAGCCACCTTCGTAGTTGAGCTTCTTACTTTCGGGTACGTATAACAGCCTAGTAAGCGTTCGGCTTTAGTGTTTAATTTACCCTTAACCACGCTTTACGCCGGAGCCTGTCAACTCGAGCCTCTCGTATAACCGCGGTAGCTGGCACGAGTTTTACCGGCCCTTTTAACCATAACTAAGTCAAGTTTACACTCATTGGCTTAATGTCTGTCACTGCTGGATTCCCTTGAGGGTGTGGCTAAGCAAGGTGTCGTGGGCTATGGAGGTATGTGCCTGATACCAGCTCCTTGTTCCCAAGCAGGGAACTGTAGGGCATTCTCACGGGGGTGCGGATACTCGCATGTGTAAATTTGGTTAAAGCTGATAGGAAAGTCAGGACCAAGCCTTTGTGTTTTCGAGGCTCTTCTAGAGCCTATCTTAACATCTTCAGTGTTATGCTTTATTTTAAGCTACGATAAC